GATTATAAGAAAGGAGAAAGCCAAGGAGCTGCTCTCGACTCTAGCTATTTCTTATTGCAGGGAAGAAGCTGGTGCCTTGAATATGCCTGATGTTTGAAAGGAAGTGCCATACCTAGCCAACTCTCTTTATTGGGGCCTAGCCTGCTTGACTAGTGGGAAAGGTGCCAAGCCTGGCCTGATTGACCTAAGAGTGCCCCTTGGACTGATTGCCCATTAGTAAGGAAGGGAAGAGAAAGACGTCTCCTATGAATAGGATGCTATCGAATAGGGCTTTGTCGCTAAATCCGGTAATTCGGAATAGTGAATCCGATCAATAGAAGAAAGCCCACCAAAGAAAGGGGATGCCTAGCCTTTTTCATTAAAAAGGAAATTTTTTGGAGTCAGATCAAAGAAGCTATCCCCGAAGAAGATTGATAGACAGAATCGAATGCTAGTCTTTTCACCTTAGACGGTCTTTTCTTTCTATTTCTTTGTGCAAATCCCCCCCCTCTTAGCTTTCTTATCATGTGGATGTATCCAATCCGCTAGATTTTAAACTAGGGCTTCTTGTCTCTGTTATAGAAGAAGCTATTCTCTTTGCTCTTTCTAAATAATCCCCTCGTTCTTTGATAGCCAACTCTCTTTTGCACGTCGTAACAAGGTAGCCGTCCGTGGCTGGATTGAATCCTTTTCTTTCATCTCTCTGACAATGGGCTTTAGCCAATCAATCTCTTCTGACTTTATCAAATGAAGGTCGTCTTCGGATTTGACTTGACGTGCTGGGTCCCTTCCTCAGTCTTTGACTGGGGCCAGATTAGTAATCTATCAATCCACCTTGCTTTCCTCTCCTTTCAGTCGAGTGAACCTTCGCTTTCCTTCCTCCAACTTCTTAGCCCCGATCTTTGGGATTTCCTAGTGACCAACTTTCTCTTTCCCGCACGAACCTCAAGTTCTGAGACCCTGAATGTCGGGCTTGGAAGCTTTCCCCTGGCACTCGAACTGGAAGGCTGACTCGCCGACTTACTACTTGTTGGCTTAAAAGGCGGTTGGAAGGAACTAGACCGAGCTACTTTAACTTGAACTCTCGAATCGAATAAAAAGACGATTTCATCCTTCCTTCGTCTCCCTCACCCGAGGTCTTTTCTTCTTTTTCTCCAAGCTTCTGTCGTGCCCCGAAACGAGAGAGCATCAAGTTTAAGGCTTCGAGGTCCATAACTTTTGGAAGTTTAGTTTAGGCCGATAAGCTAATTCCTTTTGGGGGCTTTCCTTCCAATAGTAGCTACTCCTGACTTTATGACTCGTAATGAATGCGAGAAACTCCGTCCTTATATAAATTTCTTTTATGCGCTTGTCTCACCGTAAAGCCAGTTTGAAAGGCAGTTTATCCTGAAAGCAAGTCTAGGAAAGCAGGGATCAACGGGCTAGCAAACCTAAAAGATTCCACATTTTAACTCGCTCGATGGACAAAAGTCAGGGCATAGGCTTGAGGACTGGCATAATAACACGTGGCGCAGGCTTCCCCTTCGATTGATAGTTGGGCGGATCCCATTAATGAATGGATTCCGTTCTTTCACCTTTTCCCCTATCTAATCAAGCTTTCGGGAAGAGGCATGAATGGACCACTCGGAAAAAAAGGGAGAGATAGAAAAGACGGATTTGGAAAGAACTGAAGACAGTCGTGGCATCGAGGACCAGGGGCAGGCTCCCATGGCGAAGACCGCCTTTTTTACTTTAAGTCTGGTGGGAAAAGCTGTGAAGAAGTCCGAGCATACCGTTAACTATGTCCCCGGGTTTGAAGCTACGTCTTCGGACCTGCCGGTCATACGAGATTTTCCGTTTTTTCGGGTATTCCACAATTCCAGGGCTTTCTCTCTCTTTTCTTCCAAGAGATTGAGATGCTGATGGAGTAAGGTTTGGAACCCTTCTCGGACTGCTCGGGTCCTTGTCGTTGGGACTTCCGCTTCAGTGGGAATGACTGCCTCTGCTCCATAAGCTAAGGCGAACGGCGACTCTCCGGTCGATCGCCTAGGCGTGGTTCGGTATGACCATAGCACTCCGTGTAGTTCTGATACTGATCTTCCTTTCACTGATTCCAAGCATTTATTTAGGTTGTCCATAATTACGCGGTTGGAGGCCTCAACCAGCCCATTACCTTCAGTAATGCCTCAGGGTCGAGTAGAGTTGCCGGATTCTGAAGCCTCGGCAGAAACTCGTTATCATCCGACCCGAGAACTGTTTGTCGTTGTCTAAGACGATTGTCTTTTGGACTCCAAACCGCGGATTATGTTCCTACAAGAACTTCTTCACGTCACGCTCTCTGATCTTCGCAAATGGCACCGCCTTGATCGATCCACTTCGTGAAAGAATTCGTTGCTACGAGAAGGAACTTTCTATCTCCTGGCGCATTCGGGAGTGGTCCCAAGATGTCCATCCCCCATTGAGCAAAGGGCCAAGGATTGGACATAGGTTAAGTTCTTCTGCAGGAGCGTGGATTAGCTTGGCGTGCCTCTGGCATTTGTCACACTTCCGGACTCTATACTAGGTCGAGCTTTGAACTCAACCAGTACCTTCCTCGGTGAGCATGGAGACTATGTAGGCTAAAGAGTCAGCATGCTGGTTTTCTATTCTCGGCAAGTGATATACTTTTCTCCTAGTGAACTCCCTCATCCGGGTTTCGATCAAGGCTAGATATGTGGCCATCCTTTCATCGTGGGCCACATAGCTTCCATTGATGTGTTTCACTACGAGCTGCGAGTCACTATAGACGATGATCTCGGTCTGGCCCAACTCCCAGACAATTTCCAATCCTGCAAGCAAGGCTTCGTATTCCGCTTCATTGTTAGACGCCAGGAAGCCCAGCTTCACGGCCTGCTCGAGTCTTGTCGGGAGTGGCTATCACGATTCCGACTCCTGCTCCATTGTCATTGGTGGATCCGTCGACGAACAATCAGTTTGTACCGAAACTTTGAAAACTTGGAAACTGAGAGTCCTTTGGTAAATACATCTGCAACCTGATGATCAGTGGAGACAAAAAGAACCCTAAGAGTCCCACGAGCAACACATTCCCTGACGAAGTGATAATCAATTTAAATGTGTTTGGTTCGAGCATGGAAAACAGGATTCACCGCCATGTAAGTCGCACTCACATTGTCACAAAAGAGATATATAGGTAGCGAGATAGAGATATGGAGATCACGAAGAATGGAGCAAACCCTTTAGGTACGGAATGTGACGGAACGGAATTATATCTAAGGTCGGCTGTGATAGAGGCGAGGGCTCGGTATTCCGCTTCGGCACTTGAGCGAGAGACAGTAGGCTGTTTGCGAGTACCCCATTAGATGAGATTTGAACCAAGATAAAGACAGAAGCCTGTAGTAGAGCGGCGGCAGATTCTTTAGCACTCGTACCTTCATTATGGATTCACTAGCACGAGTAGCGGCTTCAGTAGCTTATCCGGGGTACCACCTGTAGTTGAGGAGGCAAAGCACCAGTGCTAGCATCACGGCATAGCCTTTTCTTTTTTTTTAACCTTTAAGATAAGTTTGAAAGGATGGGTACACCACTAGTAGATACGGTTGAGTCAGTTGTTGATCCAGAAGCGGTAGAAGTGGTAGTAGCATACCTTCCATATCAAGAGCTAGAGACAAGTGATGGCTTTCCCTGTACAATAGACCCCACCCCGTAGATCCAGTTGATTATACTCGCGCTCATGATAGGGATTTATGGCGTTAGGTTCACTTCCTTATCTATAAGCCACTATGGATATATACCCATAGTGGCTTCCATAGCTTTCCGTCACGGAATTCCAAAAGTAGAGCTAACAGCATATCAACCTATGACTAGTAGACCCATACCAAGATCCAGCAGTAGACTGTCGCATTTACAGATTGAATTCTAGATCCTGGGTCACTCACCGCACTGATCAAAGGAAGGGCAGATTGAAGGAAGGCCATTTAGAGAAGGTTCAAGATCCATACCAAGGCAGGGAAACAGGGGTATAGGCAGTTGACTTAGTGAACTGAGCTTAAGCGGATTCAGTAGATTATGCAGATTAAGCCATCTACTAAGTCGTCTAAGTCAAGCCCATCTAAGCCAGCCGTTTAGGTCCTACATTCAACCTGACTACACTTGGCGGAACGGAATGTGTAAATATGCTCGGTTCGTAGACACTTAAAGCGGAACTAGACCTGACCCATACTAAATGACGGCTGACGGTACTACATTTGAAGAGGTGCCCCTATCAAACCGGAATTCAATCTAATGCGCTTGACGGAACTACACCTAGAATCCCGTCCGCTTAAGCTAAACCTAAGCTTCAAAGCCGTAGTCGCCTAATCGGCCACCCTGTAGTTTTTCATATTTATAGATCTATTTTTAGAAAAGTGTTTTCTATAAGAGAACTCATCGAGACATAACATATATAGAAGAACCATTCTAAAAGAATTGGGTGTGGTGGTCCTTTCTGGGCAACGCTCAGAGTTCACCTAGGAAGCCTGCTCTCATCTCGGTGCTTTCAGGCCTTAACGGTTTGCTTCAATTCGATATTCAATTAAGAACTTGGTTAAACTGGAATTTGCTCACTATATCCCTGAAAATAATCGTCTGGTTAGAACTGCGATTAGCTAGGCACCGGAATTCTTTCTTTCAACTCATAGGTAGACGGCCCCATGGCGAGACAGCCAAATCATCCTTGACCGAGGGCACCGGCCTGTCATTCCATTTGTGCAAATTGCTGCAGTTGCTTGCTGTTAGAGCTCCATTGTCCATTCCTAGGGTGACAATCCATCCTCTCGATCTCCCTCTCCGCCTTAGGGCAGAAGTCCGCCTTTCTCCCGTGTAAGAGAGGAAATACCACATGCAGACAGACTCTTATCTGATCAAGAAGCTTCTCCTTCGGACCGGTTTTCAGAGTGTTCTCTTAAAAAACTCCTGGATGTCCTCTCTCTCCAGCGTAGGCTCATTGCATATCTTGTTATAGCCTTTCTTTATACATCGAACTATGGGCAATCGTATGAATCACT